ATGTATATTTACAAATGACTTTTTTCTTCTAATCATAAAGACATTGGAATTCTTTACTTTATATTTGGATTTTGATCAGGAATTTTAGGACTTTCATTAAGAATAATAATCCGTTTAAATCTTCGAACCCCTATAAAACTATTTATTCAAAATGACCAATTCTATAACTCAGTTGTTACAGCCCACGCATTTATTATAATTTTTTTTACTGTAATACCTATTATAATTGGTGGTTTTGGAAACTGACTTGTTCCCTTAATATTAGGAGCTCCAGATATAGCATTTCCTCGATTAAATAATATAAGATTCTGACTTTTACCACCATCTATTATTTTACTTTTAATAGGACTTTCAAAAGAAGGAGCAGGAACTGGTTGAACTGTTTACCCTCCTTTATCAACATTTTATCATTCAGGAATTTCAGTTGATTTAACTATTTTTTCTTTACATTTGGCAGGAATTTCATCAATTTTAGGAGCCTTAAATTTTATTGTAACAATTTTAAACCTAAAAACAAAAAAATTAGGATTTGATAAAACAACACTATTTGTTTGATCAGTTCTTTTAACAGCTATTCTTCTTTTACTTTCTTTACCTGTTTTAGCAGGAGGAATTACAATACTTTTAACAGACCGAAATTTAAATACTTCATTTTTTGACCCAGCAGGAGGGGGGGATCCTGTACTTTATCAACATTTATTTTGATTTTTTGGTCATCCAGAAGTTTATATTCTTATTTTACCTGGATTTGGATTAATTTCTCATATTATTACACAAGAAAGAAAAAAAGAAACAACATTTGGATTAATGGGAATAATTTATGCTATAATAGCAATTGGATTTTTAGGATTTATTGTATGAGCCCATCATATATTTACTATTGGAATAGATGTTGATACACGAGCTTATTTTACTTCAGCAACTATAATTATTGCAGTACCAACTGGAATTAAAATTTTTAGATGACTAGCAACATACTGTGGATCTAAAGTTGAAATAAAAATTTCAACAATATGAAGACTAGGTTTTGTATTTTTATTTACTTTAGGAGGATTAACAGGTGTTATACTTTCTAACTCATCCATTGATATTGTTTTACATGATACATATTATGTTGTTGCTCATTTTCATTATGTATTATCTATAGGTGCTATTTTTGCTATTTTTGCAGGATTAGTTCATTGATATCCTTTATTTACTGGATTAACAATAAATAAAAAATGATTAAAAATTCACTTCTTTATCATATTTTTTGGAGTTAACTTAACATTTTTTCCACAACATTTTTTAGGGCTAATAGGAATACCACGACGGTATTCAGATTATCCATTCTTTTTTGAAGATTGAAATAAAATTTCAAGATTTGGTTCAGTAGTTAGTTTAATTTCTACAATTTATTTTATTTTTATTTTATGGGAGAGAATAGTAGCTCAACGAACAGTAATTTCAGTTAATATAATAAATTGATCAGTGGAATGACAAAAATCAACTCCAACAAAAGAACACTGCTTTCAAGAAAATTTTAAAGTTTTAAAAGGGTAAATGATTTTAAACTATTTTTTAACTTTATCAATATTAATAATTAGAATTATACTTATTTTATTAACAATTACAACTTCAAAAAAAAGAAAAAACCTTCGAGAAAAGTGAGTTCCATTTGAGTGTGGATTCAATTTTTTAAGTTCATCCCGAATACCATTTTCTATACGATTTTTTTTAATTGCCATCATTTTTATTATTTTCGATGTAGAAATCGCTTTAATTTTACCTCTTATTCCAACTTTTCTAAAAGCTAATTTCTTTAAATGGACATTAACAAGAATTACTTTTTTATTAATCTTAATTTTAGGTATTTTTATTGAATGAAAAGAAATAACATTTGATTGAAAAGATAAATAATTTTATACTGATATAAGAAATCAGAAAAGAGAAACCTCAAATTTAATCTCCAAAATTAATATTTTTATTAAATTATTTTCTGTAAGTTTATGTAGTTTAAAAAAAACTTTATATTTTCAATATAAAAATGATAAATTTATCCTTAAATTAAGAAAACTTAAATAATATAACATTTTATAAAATAAACAAAAATCCAATTTTTAAAATTATTAATAATTCATTAGTAAAATTACCAACCCCTTCAAACATTTCTCTCCTTTGAAATTTTGGATCATTACTAGGAATCTGTTTAATAATTCAAATTCTTAGAGGACTATTCTTAGCAATACATTATGTACCAAACACAGAAATAGCTTTTCAAAGAGTAATTCACATTATACGAGATGTTAATATAGGATGATTTATACGAATTTTACATGCAAATGGAGCATCATTTTTCTTTATTTGTATATTTATTCATGTAGGACGAGGAATTTACTATGAATCCTTTCTTCTTCTAGAAACATGAAACATTGGAGTAATCATTTTTTTTTTAACTATAGCATCAGCTTTTTTAGGATATGTACTACCTTGAGGTCAAATATCATTTTGAGGTGCCACAGTTATTACTAATTTATTGTCAGCTATTCCATATTTAGGAACTATACTAGTATACTGAATTTGAGGGGGATTTTCTGTTGATAATGCAACATTAAATCGATTCTTTGTTTTTCATTTTTTAATACCTTTTGTTGTTTTAATAATAGTAATTATGCATTTATTTTTTCTTCATGTTAAAGGATCAAACAATCCTTTAGGTATTTTTAGGAAATCCTTCAAAATTCCATTTACCCCTTTCTTTGTATTAAAAGATTTAATAGGATTTTTGTTTTTATTTTTAGGATTAATCTTTATTATTTCTTTTTTCCCATTTTACCTAGGAGATCCAGATAATTTTTCTATTGCTAATTCAATAGTAACTCCACTTCACATTAAGCCGGAATGATACTTTCTATTTGCTTATGCAATTTTGCGTTCTATCCCCAATAAATTAGGAGGAGTAATTGCTTTACTAATATCTATTTTAATCCTTTTATTTATCCCTTTTATTAAAAAAGAAAGAAAACAACAAGGAAACCAATTTAGAATAAAAAAACAAATCCTGTTTTGATCACTTGTAACAACTTTCATTTTATTAACATGAATTGGAGCACGACCAGTTGAAGACCCATTTATTTTAGTTGGGCAAATCTTAACTTTAGTTTATTTTTTATTATTTTTTATTTAATAAATATTATTTAAAAGTAATAAAATTTATAAATAGTAAAAGAACAAAAGTTCATAAATAAATTTACAGTTTATCATCTTAAATTTAGATTATTTTACTATATTTTTCATAGAAAAGTTTTACAACTATGAAATAAAAAACGTTTTTTCACAGAAAGTTATTCTTTTAATAACAATATTTTTAAGTATTATTTTAGGAGTATCATCAAACTCAATTATTGGAGTATGAATAGCTATAGAAATTAACTTATTTTCATTTATTCCATATATGTCTATAGATTCAAAAAAAAACACGGAAAACTCAATTATAATTTATTTTTTAATTCAAAGAATTTCATCTAGAATAATAATCTTTTCTTGCTTTTTAATAAAATTAAATAAAGAAATAAAAACAATTTTTTTATCAACATTTTACTTATCATTAATTATAAAAAGAGGATTATGTCCATTCCATTTTTGAACCTTAAAAATTATAGAAGGAATTTCTTGAAATAGATGTTTCATTTTATTAACAATCCAAAAAATTATCCCTTTATTTACTTTGATATTAATAACACAAAAAAGATTTTTAATTATATTAATTTTAATTAATAGATTAGTAGCATCGATTACTGGATTAACAATTTTTTCAATACGAAAAATTATAGGAATTTCATCAATTAATCATATATCAATAATTATAATAAGAATCCTTTTTTCAAAAAAGCTATTTAAACTATACTTTTTTATTTATAGGATCTCAAGAATAATACTAATCTCAATATTTAAATCAAAAAACTTAAACTTTCTATTTCAAATTTTTAAAATAAACAAAATGGAAAAAATGATAATATTTAATACAATAATTATATTATTTAATATAGCAGGATTACCCCCATTTTTGACATTTTTACCAAAATTAATAATAATCCTAAAAATAATAGAAATAAATTTATTAATCCCAACTATTATTATTTTGATTTCAAACACTTTAGCAACATTTTTTTATACACGAATGTTAATATCTAATATAATTTTTAACAAAAACATTTCTAAAATAGATTTAAAAAGTAAAAAGGTTAGAAGAATTTCTATAATTTTAATATTTTCACCAATTCTTTTAATATTATGAAATTTTAAGTTAAAATAAAACTGTTAATTTTCAAAATTAAAAATAAACCAAAATTAAATTTCAATAATTTTTTTCTTTATTTTTACCTTTTTATGTTCTTTACTATGTTCATTAGTAGCAGTAGCATTTATTACTCTTTTGGAACGAAAAATTTTAGGATATATACAAATTCGATTAGGACCAAACAAAACAGGAATTTTAGGAATTTTACAACCTATATCTGATGCAGTAAAACTTTATACAAAAGAAATAAATTGACCATTAACCTCTAACTCCATTTTATTTTTTTTATCGCCCTCATTGAGTTTAACTTTAGCTTTATTTATTTGAATTATTATACCATATTTCTTTCAATTTATAAGAATAAATTTTAGAGTTTTAATAATGCTATCTATTTTAGGTTTAGGTGTTTATCCAATCTTGATTGCTGGATGATCATCAAATTCCAATTATTCTTTATTAGGAGGTATACGAGCCCTTGCTCAAACAATTTCATATGAAGTTTCATTAATTTTTATTATAATAAGAAATATAATAATAATTTTTTCAATAAAATTCATAAAATTAAACCAATTCCAAAAAGAATTTAACTTTTTCTTTTTTTTTATTCCATTTTTTATATGGATTTTATCAGTCTTAGCTGAACTAAACCGAACACCATTTGATTTTGCAGAAGGAGAAAGAGAATTAGTTTCAGGATTCAATACAGAATATAGAAGAGGAGTATTTGCAATCATTTTTATAGCAGAATATATAATAATTATGTTTTTTAGAATATTTACAAGAGTTATATTTTTTTATATAAAAAGATTTTCAATTATATACTTAATCTTACCAATAATTTTTATATTCATTTTTATTTGGGCACGAGCAACTTTACCGCGATACCGTTACGATAAATTAATATTTATATGTTGAAAAATTATTCTTCCTCTATCAACATTAAACCTTTTTGTATCAACATTTTTAACAATTATAATAAAATACTAAAAGTAAGTTAAAAAAACTATTGGATTCATACTCCAACCTTGATAAATATCCTTTTAGAAGAGTAGTAATTTAAAAAAAATATTTATTTTGCATATAAAAATTATATAAATTATATCTACTTTAAAATTAACTTTGCTCTTTTAGCTTAAAAAAAGTATAATACTGAAAATATTAAGATATTATTTATAATTTAGAGCAAAAATTTTTATTTTAGATAAAACTACAAAAAAAAAAGTTCTATGCATGAAAAAAAATAAATTAAAAAAATTCAGTATAAAAAATTTTTAATTTTTAAAAAAAAATAAAAGAACAAAAAATTAACTGATACATATAAGTGCCAGCAATCGCGGTCATACTTAAAGTTCAAGTAGTAATTTGGAAATGTAGTTTTTTAAAAAGACTTGAATTTAAAATAATAAAATTTAGGTTAAATTAAAATTATTAAACTAATTCTAAAAATTTTAGAATCTACAAAAAGAAATAATAAAAAAGGATTTGATACCCTTGTATTAACTATAAAAAATTGTCCAGAGCAAAATAAAGTATTATTAACTCAAAAAATATGGCAGTATAATAAAAATTTAGGGGTGCTTGATTTTTTAAATTATGACAATTCACAATTACCTTACTTTTTAATTAAAAAATTTCTATATCTCCGTTTCAAGAAAATAATAAAAATTATTTATTTTCTAAATATTTTAAGATAAAAATTCAGGTCAAGACAGAATTTAAAAAGAAAAGTTGAGCATCATTGTAAAAAAAGGAATAATTTATAAAAGTAAACTTTATAAAAAAGAGAACTTAAAAGTAATTTTTTAAAACAATAAAAAAATGAATTATTTTTATTATAGGTACAAATTGCCCGTCACTTCCGATTAAAATTGGAATAAGTCGAAACATAGTAAGTGTACTAGAAAGTGCACCTAGATTATACCTAAATTAAAAATGAATTTTAAATTCAAATATTATAGGTAATGTACTTTGATATTTTCAAAAATAGAAGAACAATATCCATTATAGTTATAGAGGAATTTCACGATTACACTATAATATTCTTAACAATAATTACAACATTTATTTTTATTACAATTTACAAAATTTTAAGAACAAAAAATACCAACTATAATTTTAAAGAAAACATCAATTTAGAAATTATTTGAACTATTCTGCCAATAATTATTCTATTTTTAATTGCTTATCCTTCACTTTATTATTTATACCTTTTTGATTTAAGGTTAAATCCAACAATTTCAATAAAAGTCATTGGAGCTCAATGATATTGAATCTATGAATTTTTCGATCAAGAAGGATGATCATATTCATCTTATATTATACCAGATTTAGACTTATTAAATATAGAAAAATATAAAATCGGATGACGACTTTTAGAAACAGACACACGATTAATTATTCCTTATTGTACAGAAGTACAATGTATTACTACATCAATAGATGTTATTCATTCATTTTCAGTCCCTAGACTAGGAATTAAAATTGATGCAATCCCGGGACGACTAAATTCAGTTAATTTCCAAGTAACACATCCAGGAATTTTTTATGGTCAATGTGCTGAAATTTGTGGTACAGGACATAGATTTATACCAATTTCTGTTGAAGCAATTTAACATAAATAAGAAAACAGTGCTTCTGTTCTTAGTTTCGACCTAAGAAAAAGTAAAGATTATTTACTCTTATTATAAATCTATTGTAATAAGCAAATCTATTTTCCAAATAGAAAGTCGGATATCCGGATTTATACTTTAAATAAGTTAAAAAAACTATTGAATTTTTACTTCAATTTTACCAATAGGTTTTAAAGAAATAACAAAAATTATTGTACCATTCCATTTAGTTTCTTCTAGACCTTGACCAATTCTTGCTTCATTCCAGCTATTTAATTTAGTTTTCCTAAATGCTAAGAAGATAAACAATTTTCAGTGTAGAAATTATTTTTTAACCTTTACAATTTTAATTATAATTACTGTTGCATCCCTTTGATGACGGGATGTAATCCGTGAAGCAACATTTGAAAATCGACACACAAAAGAGGTTTTAAAAGGATTAAAATTAGGAATAATCCTATTCATTACATCAGAAGTATTCTTTTTTCTATCTTTTTTTTGATCATTTTTTCACTGCTCACTTTCACCAGACATTTTTATTGGACAAAACTGACCTTGCAAAGGTATTAAATCATTTAACCCTATAGCAATCCCTTTAATAAATACTATTATTTTATTAAGATCAGGAATTTCACTTACAGCTTCTCATCACTTTTTAATATTAGGTCATAAGGAAAAATCAATCATTTATCTTTCTTTAACTATTATTTTAGGTGTATATTTTTCAATTCTTCAATATATTGAATATATTGAAGCATCATTTTCAATTGCAGATTCAGTTTATGGATCAACATTTTTTATAGCTACAGGATTTCATGGAATCCATGTAATTATCGGAACAATTTTTTTAATAGTATGTTTAAAACGAATAATTAAAAATCATTTTTCATCTAATCACCATTTTAGTTTTGAAGCAGCAGCTTGATATTGACACTTTGTTGATGTAGTATGATTATTCCTTTATTTATGTATTTACTGATTCGGAAAATAACATACTTTTGTAGTATAAAATAATACATTGATATTAAAAATCAATAATAAGAAAAATCTTCTAAAGTAATTAAATATAATATAACTTTGTCAAAGTTAAATTGCTAGATTAGTTTAGCCTTTTTCTTGATTTTATTATAAATTTATATCATTAAAGAGAAAAATACAACTTTTCCAGATATAAGAAATCCAAGCTAAACATACAGAGCATTTTCTCAAAAAATGTCAAAAATTTGATCTTTTTTTTTCCGATATAAGAAATCCAAGCTAAACATACAGGGCATTTTTTTAAAAAATATCAAAAAAAATGAAAAATTTGAATCATTTTTTTTTAAAAATATAAATTTTTTAAGTAAGTAGATAAAAAATCTTTGATAATAGAACTTAAATTTAAAGAGTGCCTGATTAAAAGGATTATTTTGATAGAATAAAACATGTGCGACAACTTTCACCTCTTTAAAATTATTTAAAAAATATTACTTACAATAATATAAAGTTTATTAAATTAAACATAATTTAAAATTATTTAAAAATTTGAAAAAGTTTACCAAATTTTACCTATAAACCTTTTATATCAACTCTTATTTTTATTATTTAGAATCCTATCCATTTTATCAATAACTATATTTATGTTAAATTCAAAAAAAACAAAAAAAACATTTAATAAAAGAAATAAACTAGAAATAAAAATTTTGAGTTTATTTATTTCTTTTGACCCAAAAAGAAGAGTAAAGATTTTTATTGGAGAATTAAATTGATCTATTATGGCAATTTTTCTTTTAATATTTATTGTTTCATTTTGAAGAAAGCCTTCACGAATAATAATAATTAAAAAAAACTTAATTAATTCGTTAAGAGAACAATTTGAAATTGGGTTAAAAACTAAAAAAGACAGAGCAAAAATTATATTTACTTCCCTTTTTATATTTATCGTAACCTGTAATTTAATAGGTATAATTCCCAATCTTTTTACATCTTCAAGACATTTAACTTTTAATTTATTTATATCAGTACCAATATGAACAGGATTTTTTATTTTTGGATGAATTAAATATTCAAACAAAATATTTGAACATTTAGTTCCAAATGGAACCCCTGATGCTTTAATTAGTTTTATAGTATTAATTGAATTAATTAGAACTACTATTCGACCATTAACTTTAAGAATTCGATTAATAGCAAATATAGTATCAGGTCATTTACTTCTAACCTTATTAGGAAATAGAATAGTTTCATCAAATATAATTATAGTTATAATTTTAACTTTAGTACAAAGAATATTAAGATCACTAGAACTAGGGGTAGCAATTATTCAAGCTTATGTATTTTGTATACTATTAACTCTTTATTCTGATGACTCTGACTATCAATAAACAATAAAATATAAAGTTAATGAAAAATTATATTTAATTTTAATAGATTTAGGTAAATAAATATTAAACTTCTAATTTAATTTTAGTCCAATAAGACTTTTACCTTAGGCTTTATAGCAGAAAAATGCATTTAGTTTAGACCTAAAAGATAAAATAAATATTTTTAAAGCCATAAATTTAAGATTAATCATTTTAAAAATTGAGATAAAAAAAATAATTTATAAAAAATTTGTTTTAGTATAATAATACAAAAATTTTTGAAATTTTTAATAAAAGTTAAAATCTTTTAGACAAAATAATATAAAATAAATATATTGAAAAAGTAATTAAATATAATATAACTTTGTCAAAGTTAAATTGCTAGATTAGTTTAGCCTTTTTCTTAATTTTATTATAAATATATATATCATTTAAGAGAAAAATACAACTTTTCCAGATATAAGAAATCCAAGCTAAACATACAGAACATTTTCTCAAAAAATGTCAAAAATTTGATCTTTTTTTTTCCGATATAAGAAATCCAAGCTAAACATACAGGGCATTTATAATTTTTAAAAATAAAGATTAAAAAAGTTTTTATAGTTTAAAAAAAACGTTGATTTTGTAAATCAAAATTATATATCTACATATTAAAAACTGAAAAAAAATAAGATAAATAAAATAAAATATAAAAAAAAAATAAAAAATATATAGAATGAAGATTTTAAAAAGTTATTTATATAAAAAGATAAACTTCTTAAAAGTAAAGAAGAAGAACGACCATAATTAGATTCAATAAAGCCAATTAAAATTTTAGAATTTACATAAGAAAAAAAAAAAGAAAAGGGTTTTAAGAAGTCGGTTTTTAAAAAACCTAAAAATCATATTTGACCAAAAAATAAAATAAAGAAATTATTTAACAATCAATAAGAATAAGAGAAATAATAAGATAATAAGAAACTTGATAAACATAATAAAGATACAAAAATTTTCAAAATAAAAGGTAAAACAATATAGTTATAATGAAAGAAAAACAAATTAGAACCCAAATATCCAAGAGATACAGAAAAAAACAATAAAAGAAATATTGATTTTTGAACACCTAAAGATTTTAAATTAGATTCAACTTGATAATAAAACACCTTTTTCAAAGATAAAAAAATAAATAAACGAAATCTATAAAAAACAGTTAAAAAAGTACCTAAACAATAAAAAAAAAATATAAGATAACCCATTATTTTTATTATTATAAGCTCCAAAATTAAATCTTTAGAGAAGAAACCAGATAAAAAGGGAAAACCACATAAAGATAAATTAGCAATATTAAAAAAAGATATAATTAAATAATTGTTCCTTTTTATAAATCCATATAAACGAATATCTTGAACGTCAAAAAATCTATGAATAAATAAACCAGCACATATAAAAAGAAGAGCTTTAAACGAAGCATGAGTAATTAAATGAAAAAAAGCTAATTCAGAATAACCCAAACAAATTGAAGAAATTATAAATCCTAATTGTCTTAAAGTGGAAAGAGCAATAATTTTCTTTAAATCAAATTCAAATATGCCAGAAAAACCAGATATTAATATAGTTAAAAGAGAAATACAAATAAGAAAAGACTTTATGTTTTCAGTTAAAAAAAAATTGTATCGAATTAAAATATATACTCCAGCAGTTACTAAAGTGGAAGAATGAACTAAAGAAGAAACTGGTGTTGGAGCTGCTATTGCAGCGGGAAGCCAAGCTGAAAAAGGAATCTGAGCTCTTTTTGTCATTGCAGCAATAATAAAAAAAAATCCAATAAAACCTAAATCTTTTAAATCTAAAAAGTTTATATAATTAAATCTACCAAACCTAAAAAAAAAAGAAATACAAGATAAAATGAAAACATCTCCAACACGATTTGTTAAAGCAGTAATTATACCTGAACAAAAAGATTTGTAATTTTGGTAGTAAATAACTAAACAATAAGAAATTAAACCTAATCCATCCCAACCCAAGAGTATACAAAAAATATTAGGACATAAAATTAAAAAAATTATAGAAACAACAAAAAAAAATATTAAAAAAAAAAAACGAATCTTATAAAATTCATGCTTTATATAATAATCTGAATAAAGAATAATTGATCCACTAATAAAAAGAACTAAAGACATAAATAAACAAGAAATAAAATCAAAGTAAAAGGGAAAATTAATAGAAAAAGAAGAATAATAAAACCTTCAATAGACCAAAATTCTAAAATTTTGGGAAAAAAAAAAGAAAGAAAGAAAGAATATAAAAAGTCCAGAAATAAGGAATATTGGAGATATAATTAGATATAAAAAATTGAAAAAATTTATGATTTTGTATAATATTATATTTTTGATTCCACAAATCAACGTTTTTTTTAAACTAACAAAATAATAAAACAATTCTAACCTTAAAAACAAAAAAGAAATAGGAAAAACATGTAAAAATAATACAAGATATTCACGAATATAACAAGGATTAAAAAAATTAAGATTAGAAAAAACTTTACCATGATTTAAAAATGTAAATAAAAAAAGATTATAAGCTCCACCAATAAATGAAAAAAGTATAAGAAAAAAAACCGACAAATAATTTCAAGATACTGATGCTCTAAATAAAAAAATTTCCCTAATTAAATTTAAAGAAGGAGGAGCAGCTATATTAAAAGAACATAAAATAAATCACCATAAAGATAAAGAAGGGAAAATTGATATAAGACCCTTATTTAAAAAAATTCTACGAGTCCCAGAACGTTCATAAATAACATTAGCCAAATAAAATATACCAGAAGAACATAAACCATGAGAAATCATCAATATTAACCTACCAATTACACCCAAATCAAAAAAAATTATTAAACCAATAATTACTAGACTTATATGAGAAACGGAAGAAAAAGCGATTAAAGATTTTAAATCAACCTGTCGTAAGCAAATAAAACTTCTTACGAGACCACCCCAAATACTAATATAAATTCAAACCAAACTAAAAGAGAAAAAATATTTTAACAAAAAAGATAATCGAAAAATTCCATAACCACCCATTTTTAATAAAACCCCAGCTAAAATTATAGAACCAGAAACAGGAGCTTCAACATGAGCCTTGGGTAATCAAGAATGAACCAAAAATATTGGAATTTTTACTAAAAAAGAAATAACTAAAAAAAAATAAACTAAATTTAAACAACCAAAACTCAGATCTAAAAATATAAAAACCCCGGAATTATTTAGATTTAAAACATAAAAAATAGAGAATAATATAGGTATAGAACTAAAAAGAGTATAAAAAAACAAATAAAACCCAGAAAATATACGTTCATAATTATTTCCTCAACCTAAAATTAAAAAAAAAGTGGGAAATAAAGTAGATTCAAAAAAGAAGAAAAAGAAAAAAAAATTAGAAACAACAAAAAAAAAAAAAAGAAACAATATTAGCATTCAAAAAACTAAAAGGAAATTAAAAGAATAATAATCGTAAATAAGATAAACTCTAGAAAAAACTCTTAAAAAAACAATTCAAAAGGTTAAAATAACTATACAAAAAGAAAAATTATCTAAACATATATAAGAATTTTTTCTCAAGAACGAAACATCAAAATTAAAAGTAAAAAAAAAAGGATAAAAAAAGAGTATAAAAAGAAGAAAAAATCATCAATTATTAAATATAAAAAAAAAAAGGAGAACAAAAAAAAAGAAAGAAAAATTTAAAATATTGAAACATTTATAGATTTAAAATTATTAAGACCATAAAACTTAATAAATTTAACCAAAATAGAAAGACCAATAGATCTTTCAGAAACAATAAAAACGAAATAAAATAAAATAAATTTTAAAGAGAACAATATATATATATATAATACTAAAACGAAAAAAATAATAAGAGAAATAGACTCCAAGATCAAAAGGGAATTTATAAAAGAATTTTTATTAATGAAATAAATGTAGATTATAACAAAAAAATATCTAATCATATGTTTAATTCTGTAGTTTATAAAAAACGTAAAATTGCAAATTTTAAAAAGAAAAAAAATCCTGAATTTTAGATAACTAATAAAAAATAAATTCAATTTTCTTAGTAAAAATAATTATTTGAGTAATACTATCCTTAACATTTATTTTTATTGTAAACTCGAGACACCCTATTATTTTAGGGTTTCTAGTAATTTTACAATCCATCCTAATTTCGTTAATAATCAGGATAATATTTTCGATTTCATGATTTAGTTTTTTAGTATTTATAATTTATTTAGGAGGTATTTTAATATTATTTTGTTATATAATTAGTTTAATAAATTCTAAAGAACCATTTTTTTTTAAAAACAAAATAGTTTTTTTACCCAGAATATTAATCTTTTGAGGTAATAAACAGGAGTCTTTTTTAAAAATATCGAAAATAGAAATAAAAACTCTTTTAATTTCTATTTATAGAAAAAGAATAATAACAAGAACATTTATAATAATTTTACTTCTACTAATTATAGTTTTTGTAATTATAATCTCTGAATCAAGAAAAGGATCAATACGAAGAATATAGCTTTAAAATTTTACTATGTTTTAATTTAAAATTTTACTATGTTTTAATTTAAAATTTTACTATGTTTTAATTTAAAATTTTACTATGTTTTAATTTAAAATTTTACTATTTTTAAAATTAAAAATAGAAAATTCATTAAAATTAAAAATAGAAAATTCATTAAAATTAAAAATAGAAAATTCATTAAAATTAAAAATAGAAAATTCATTAAAATTAAAAATAGAAAATTAGTTAAAGCCAAAAAGAGGCTTACTATTGTTAATAGTACAAATGAATTAAAAATTCTAACTAAATTAACACAATAACCTAAATTTTTTTTTATAGAAAAAATTAAATAACATTAGTACTGAAAAGGAAAAATAATAATTAAAAAGAAAAAATAAAAATTTGTTCCTTGTGTATCATGATTTTTAGAAATATAAAAATATTTATAAATCTCGAAAAAAAAGGATCTAAAAACTATTGTGATTAACATTTTAACGTTATAAAAAAAAGTTTTTAGAAATAAAAAATTTACAACTTTTATGATATCTAGTTTTTTTAGAAATAAATTCAATTTATTTAACTTAAAAAAATAATAGTTAAAAAATTTTTTAAGGGATTAGCTTTAAAAAAGAGAATAATTTTAAATTTTTTAAAAAAAAAGGAATTAAATTAACCAAAAAAATTAAAAATTTTAATTTTTTAAAAAAAATTTTATAAAAATTAAGTGTTTATAAAAATATAAAAAACCATTTTTTAAAAAAAAAATTAAAAAATAAGTAAATCCTTAAAAAAAAATATAAGAACTCGGCAAAACAGCTTTCGAATGTTTAACAAAAACATTGTTTCTAGAATATATTTGAAATACAACCTGCTCAGTGAAATTTAAACAGCCATAAAATGCTAAGGTAGCATAATAACTTGTCTTTTAATTGAAGGCTAGAATGAAAGGTAAAACGAAAAGCTAACTTTTTTTATTTTTAAAATTGAATTTAACTTTTAAGTTAAAAGGCTTAAATTTATTTAAAGGACGATAAGACCCTATAGAATTTAAAAATATAAAAAAATATTAAAAACAAAATAATTTAACTGGGGAAGTTAAAAAATAAAAATTTTTTATTATTATAACAATATAAAGATAATTTGATCCTAAAAAGATAAAATGAAAAAATTACCTTAGGGATAACAGAGTTAAACTTTTTAAGAGACCTAATCGAAAAAAGTAATTGCTACCTCGATGTTGAATTAAGTAAAATTTTAATAGAAAAAAATTAAAATATTAGGTCTGTTCGACCTTTAAAAACTTACATGATTTGAGTTAAGACCGGCGTGAGCCAGGTTGGTTTCTATCCTTAAAATATTTTTTGTAGTACGAAAGGACCCAAAAAATTAATTTCATTAATTAATTAGCTTATATAAAGTTTGTATTTTGAAAATACAAGAAAGATCAAAAATTTATTAATTTAAA